TTTTTTTTGAGGATCCATTATAATAATGAGAAAAATTTCTGCATATCCGCAAAAATCGGTTAATAATATCAAAATCGGATGAATCGGCCCAAACAGGCTTACTAATGGGATGCCCTAATATATTACAAAATTTCGCTTTAGCCAAAGATCTAATTAAAGGAATAATTGGAACTATTGTATCAAGTTTTTTCACAAGAATTTCGATTAGAAATGACTTTTCTAGCATTTGATTCCGGACCACTGAAAAATTGAGCCGCACATTTGAAAGATAGCCCCCCCAAAAAAAGTGAAATGAATTCTCGGATAATAATGGATTTATATGGATCGTTCCAGGTTGAGACCAAACATAAAAATGACATTGCCAGAAATAGATGAGATAGTGTTTCCATTTATTCATCAAAAGAGGCGCATTCTTTGAAGCCAGAATGGCTTTTCCTTGATATCTAACATAATGAATCAAAGGATCCTTGAAGAATGATAAGGTAGACGAAAAATTCTTAGAAAAGACTTCCACAAGATGTTCGATTTTTGCATAGAAATAGATTCGCTCAAAAATAACGATAAAAGAGTTTAATCGTAAATAAGAGGATCTCTTACGTAGAAAAAGGAAGATGGATTCGTGTTCATATACATAAAAATTATATAGGAACAAGAGAATTCTTGGATTACTTTTTGAAAAAGTAGAAATAAGTTTTTTTTTAGTAATAAGACTATTCCAATTACAATACTCATAAATAAACAATCTTAATAAATGAAAGAAGGGGGGATCTTTCACCCAGTATCGAAGACTTTGAACCAAGATTTCCAGATGAATAGGATAGGGTATTTGTACATCTGAAACAAAATTAAAATATGTAAATTTATCCTCGAAAAAGGAAAAAATGGAATGAATTGATCGCAAATTATTAAAAGATTTTATGATTTCCGACTCTTCTAAAGAAGAACGGAATTGTAATTGTCTGGAAAATGGAATTTCCGCGACGACGGCAAAACCCTCTGATATTTTTTGAGAATACAAATTCTTGTTAGAACCCCAAAATGGGTTTTTTTTGTTAGAATCGTTAGCAAAAAGAATCAAATGATTCTGTTGATACATTCGAGTAATTAAACGTTTTACAATTAGTAAACTAGATTTCTTATCATAATCCACATTTTCCACCAAAATGGATCGATTTCTATTTAAATCATGACCGTAGGCGAGTCCATAAATATACTCCCGAAAAATAAGTGGGTATAGGAAGTTCTGTTGGCGAGATCTATCTAGTTCTAAATATATTTGATAGTCCTCCATCTTTAAAATTCGATTTTGTCAAAGAATCAGAGATTCATTGGATTATCAAATGATACATAATGCGATACAGTCAAAACTGGGTATTTATTATATATATTATTATATATATATTCATTATATATATATATATTCGAATTAGAACGAATATGAATAGATACCTAGAAAATAAAACGGACTCTCTCCACTCGCTTTTTCCATCTGATTGTTCTAGGATAACAAGCTAGTTCGAAATCCTTTATTTTATCTGCCCAATCGCTCTTTTGATTTTGGAAAAAAAAAAATATCTTTATCAATATACTCTTTCTTCTACACATTTATTGCCACCTCATAATGGAGAATAGCTAATAGTTAGGACTCATAACAAAACTTTAAAATCCATTCATGGGAAAAGCTTTTCCCGCATCAAGCACTAATATATTTTTAACATACAATTAGATGGGGTAATCATTCGAATGATAAAATGAAAGCTCGTTACTTTTTGTTTCCCTATAATTGGAGTTGCCAAACTCTATCCCTTTATTAATGAAACCCAACTGAATTCTTTTTGTTCCGAGCCGAGAATTAAAATAAAAATTATGGTCGGATCCAACAAGAATGAAATATTTTTCGAATTCGCCATTGATACGACATGCTGCTTTTTCCATTCATTCCTTTCTGGATCAGTCGTGGTCTTACAAACTCTACCGAGGGTATGGACAAAACAATCGCTTCATAAAAATGTGTAAAAAATGGAGTCGCACTTAAAAGCCGAGTACTCTACCATTGAGTTAGCAACCCCCTCCCCCAAAAAAGTAGGATGTGTGGATACAATCGAAAAAAGAAAAAAAAAAGCCTCTGTAACGTGAATAAATCAATCAATTTATTGACGATTGGATTATATTTGTTTGATACACTGTTGTCAATATTAGTGTTGAAAAAAAAAAGAGTAGAATCGAGAAAACAAACGAATTCAAATTCGAGAATGAGATATTATTATTCAAATTCTAATTCTAATAAATTATAATTTGAATTATGTTTTGTTAATAACTTTTCATGCTAATTTGGAATTTCTTTTTTATTTAGAATATGAATTCTATTCTAAACTAAAAATAAGAAATAGAAAAAAGAGTCTAAAAAAAAAATTTGAAAATAGAAAAAATATATTTCTTATATATTTCTTTTTTGTTATGCAATAAGTATCTTTGTATTGTATTCGGCTCAATCCTTTTT